CGTATCTAGGACCCCTGACGCAAATGGATGCGTCACGAGTTCCATACAGATGACTTCTCAATACAATTTCTTTCAAATTCATTAAAATTGCATGTACTGATTCTTCAATACCGACTATCGTAGAATATTCATGTGGTACCTTTTCAGATTTTGCACGTGTAATACATGTTCCTTCTATTTCTCCAAGTAAAGCCCTTCGCATTGCGATACCTATCGTATCTGCTTGGCCTTTCATAAGCGGGGCCAAAATGAAACGGCCATAATAAAGACGCTTACTGTCTGTTCTTGATTCAACACACTTCCACTGTAGTGTCCGAGTGGATACTGCTACTTCCTCTCGAACCATAATAATATTATTCTTTTTTCAGATCATTGAATCATTTATTTCTCTTGAAATCCGTTCAATTCTTATTTCTACACACGTCTTTTTTTAGGAGGTCTACATCCATTATGTGGCATAGGGGTTACGTCACGTACGAAACTTAATAGTATACCACTTCTACGAATAGCTCGTAATGCTGCATCTCTTCCGAGACCAGGACCCTTTATCATGACTTCTGCTCGTTGCATACCCTGATCCACTACTGTACGAATAGCATTTCCTGCTGCGGTTTGAGCAGCAAATGGTGTCCCTCTTCTTGTGCCTCTGAATCCACAAGTACCAGCGGAGGACCAAGAAACCACCTGACCTAGTACATCTGTAACAGTCACAATGGTATTGTTGAAACTCGCTTGAACATGAATAACTCCTTTTGGTATTCTACGCCCACTCTTACGTGAACCAATACGCCCATTCCTACGTGAACCAATTCTTGGTATAGGTTTTGTCATATTTTATCATCTCATAAATATGAGTCAGAGATATACGGATATATCCATTTCATATCAAAACAGATCCTTTATTTGTCCATCGGGTCCTTTAGAAAATCCCTTTTTCTTTTTAGAAAGATTACCCTTGTCTCTGTTTATGTCTCGGATTGAAACAAATTACTATAATTCGTCCCCGCCTACGGATCAGTCGACATTTTTCACAAATTTTACGAACAGAGGCCCTTATTTTCATATTTGTTATTCCTTACCTTAATTCCGAATCTACTCCTTGGAAGAAAATAAGTCTCTTGAAATTTTGAACCTCGAATTGTATTCCCACGAAAGGAATGTTTAAAAATCCACCTACACCTAATCGTTTGAATCTTTGTTGCGAAGTCTATAAATTATACGTCCCCTGGTTGAATCATAACGACTTACTTCGATTTTTACTCTATCTCCTGGTAGTATCCGTATAAAACTTCGTCGGATCCTCCCCGAAACATAACCTAGAATCAGATCTTCATTATCTAAACGAACCCGGAACATACCATTGGGAAGTGATTCAGTAATTAAACCTTCATGAATCAATTTTTGTTCTTTCATTCCAGGTAACCCCCTTGAAGTATCAACTAATGGAGGAGGAGTGATATTAAACAACCCGTCTTTCCTCTCCTTTTTCACAAATAGGAAGTTACGGATCAACTTCGGATACCAGAAGGATCACCATATATAACACAAAACTTCTCCTCCAATTCCTTCTAGTCGAGCTTCTCGATCTGTCATTATACCTCTAGAAGTAGAAAGAATTACAATCCCCATTCCACCTAAAATCCTAGGAATTCGTTGATAGTTGGAATAGATTCGTAGACCGGGTCGGCTGATACGCTTTAAAATATTTCTATATGTTCCTTTCCTATTTCTTCTATGTCGCAGGGTTGAAACCAAGAAATATTTGTTGTTTTCCCGATGTTTCCTAACGTTTTCAATAAAACCTTCTCGTAGAAGTATTTTAACAACGCTTTCGGTCATATTAGTAGATGCTATTCGAACTGTTCCTTTTTTATCCATGTCGGCATTTCTTATAGAAGTTAATATATCGGCAATAGTGTCCCTACCCATGACGAACTATAATTATTGGTGCCTCCTAATTTTGATATAATCAACATGTTACGTTTTTTTTTTATGTGAATTTTTGATTCTTTATTTATGAATTATTAAAAGTATATGCGTGAAACAAAATCTACTAATTGATCCATTTCAGATACCCTACTATATCATGGTCTCATCTACTAGTATTTATAATACCTCAGGAGCTAATGAGACTATTTTAGTGAAATTCAACTGTCTCAATTCTCGGGCGATCGCTCCAAAAACCCGAGTTCCTTTTGGATTTCCTTCTTGATCAATGACAACTGCCGCATTGTCATCATATCGTATTATCATACCGTTGTCACGTCTGAGTTCTTTACATGTACGTACAATTACAGCTCTGATCACTTCTGATCTTTCGAGAGGCATATTGGGCACTGCTTCTTTTATTACAGCAACAATAACGTCACCAATATGAGCATATCGGTGATTACTAGCTCCTATGATTCGAATACACATCAATTCTCGAGCCCCGCTGTTGTCCGCTACATTCAAATGGGTCTGAGGTTGAATCATATCATTTTTTTTTTAATCTGTTTTTTCAATGCAAAGGTCGAAGGAAAAAAGAAAGAAATATTGTCTGTCCAGAAATAAAGAAATCCGCGATTGTTTTTTTCATCACAAATGCCCCTTTGGTTCCACATCCCTATCCTGAAATAATGAATTGCGTTCGTATAGGCATTTTGCACGCAGCTATTTTAATAGCTGCTCTGGCTACAGTTTCCGATACTCCGCCCATTTCATAAAGTATTCGACCCGGCTTAACAACAGATACCCAATATTCGGGAGATCCCTTCCCCGAACCCATACGGGTTTCCGTAGGTCTTACTGTAACGGGTTTGTCGGGAAATATACGGACCCATATTTTTCCACCACGGCGCGCATATCGTGTCATTGCTCGTCGCCCTGCTTCTATTTGTCTAGATGTGATCCAAGCGGGTTCAAGTGCCTGAAGAGCATATCTACCGAAACAAATATGATTGCCTCGATAAGATATTCCCTTCATTCTTCCTCTATGTTGTTTACGGAATCTGGTTCTTTTGGGGTTATAGTTGATGGTTGTTTCTCAACCTCATCTCTACTACAGAACCGGACATGAGAGTTTCTTCTCATCCAGCTCCTCGCGAATGAAACGATTCAATAATATTACAGATACACATGTATTTATTGAATAATACACTAAATCGTGGGATTTATTGATATTGAATCTGTCACGTAGGAATCTGTATATCTTGTATATATAGCTAGACGTATATTTCTATATATAGAAGATAATGCCTTTGCTTTATTTTTATAACGAATCCTTGACCTTTACCGAATCGGCCAAAATTTTGCAATTCAATAAGGGTTTCGCGGGCGAATATTTACTCTTTCAATATTTGTTTCATTCGTAGGGTCAACCCATGGCCTCTCAGAATAAATCAATTGGTTCCTGGTTGGTTCCGCCATCCCACCCAATGAATCATTAGGATTCGTTTTCAATAGAATCTTCTGCAGTCACAGGTTCCGTCGTTCCCATAGCTTCTCCATTAATGGCTAGGCCTGAACTCTGCAATGGAGCTCCTCAATTCAAGTTCGTTCCCAAGTCAATCTCCTCAGTCTCTATTGACTCGAGGCTCTTTATTATTGGTATTTTTCCTATGAACCGTATTCATCTAATTATGGACGAATCAGTATTGATGCTTTATCACACTGCCTTTTATGAGATGATTCATAATAGACCATACATATTGGAATCATATACCATTGATATTCTCCTTCTCTCTTTCTCTCGTCCTTCCATTTACCCACATCCCTCTATTTTCGCTTCACAATCCATAATCCGATTGATTTTTCCTTTATGGAAAAAAGATTTCAGTTGCTACAACTATATGATTGACACATCATATAGTGACTGGTTCCTTGGATCTCGATAATACGAAGCAATGAGCTGGTTCTAAGTTCTATAGTTATTAGTTAGGGGCCAGTCCTTTTTTTTTGAATCCCAACTCTAAAGAAAAACCAACGAGTCACACACTAAGCATAGCAATTCTACCAAATGATCAATCCAATTTTTATTCAACCCTATAGAATTAGAATTGCTCATTTTTCATTGAAGGGAAAAAGAATAGTTTGTCGTTTTTTGTTCTATCACTGGATAGAATGGCAAGGAAAGGCCCATTATTGCTCGTCTACAAATATCCAAATTTTGATGCCTAATACCCCATAGATAGTTCGAACTGTATGGGAACAATGATCAATTTTAGCTCGAATGGTTTGTAGGGGAACCCTACCTTCTCTGATCCATTCGACACGTGCAATTTCTTTTCCGTCGATACGTCCTGCAATTTGTACTTGAATTCCTTTTGTATCCGCTTGTTCAGCTAATTCAATAGCTTTTTTCATTGCCTTTCGAAAGGAAACTCTATTCTTTAATTGTAGAGCTATATATTCTGCAAGAATATTAGGTTGTCCATAAGGTTTTGCAACTCTTGTGATAGCAATGTTAAGTCTCCGGTTCACAGAATGAAATCCTTTTTGTACATTGATCTGTAATTCTTCGATTCCTCGTGTTCGACCCTCTATTAACAAATTTGGAAATCCAATATAGATTATGACCTGGATCAGATCGATTTTTTTTTGAATCTCTATATGTGCAATTCCTTCGAAACCCGAGGATATTCTCCTATTTTTTTGTACATAATTCTTGATACAATCTCGTATTTTTTCATCTTCCTGGAGACCTATGGAATAATTTTTTGGTTGCGCGAACCAAAGGGATCTATGCTTTTGGTTTTCCCCACCAAGTCGGAAACCAAGGGGATTTATTTTTTTGCCCATATTTTTCTTCTCTCTCTTTCTCTTTTTTTTCTCTCTCTTTCTCCAAATATCTCTCTATTATAGGATCTTTCCATTGATCCTTTGTTTCTAAATATATATCCTGATCCGTTTTCTTTTTAGAGCTATCCCTCACTACAATAATTATATGACAGGTGGGTCTTTTTATCGGATAACTACGTCCTCGAGCCCGAGGTTTTAACCTTTTCACGATAGTACCCCCA